ATCATCATTAAAACCATCATACTTGCTGACCATCGATGAACTGATCGGATTAACCAACCAAAGTTAGCTTCAGTCATTATGTATTGAACAGAAGCAAAAGCCTCAGTAACGGTTGGACGATAGTAAAAAGTCATAGCAAACCCCGTAGCTACTTGTACTAAAAAACAAGTAAGCGTAATTCCTCCTAAACAATAAAATATGTTAACATGAGGAGGAACATATTTACTAGTTATATCATCTGCAATCGCCTGAATCTCGAGACGTTCTTCAAACCAATCATAGACTTTATTGAGATAGGTAAACCAGAAAGACTCCCCCTCCAAGAACCGTATATGAGAATTTCATCTCGTACGGCTCAAACAGAACCACCAAAATACTAGTTCAAACAGATATGTGTAATAGAAACTTCTTAATCCTATGATTAAAGAGTTTTTGACCTGACCATACGAAAAAGAAAAATTCGAAAACTCTTCTTTGTGGTTATAATATCAAAATATCAAGTCGGCTCCTTCCTTTTTTGGTGTTGATTGTTATGGGCCTCTTGAATCTTCTATTTACCCATTTTTATTTTCTTTGATTTTGTATGTAATGTAGCCTTATTGTTGTTTTCTTTATTATTGATAGAAATTTTCTTGTTACGATCCTACAAACCGATTGAAACCTCAGATTCGTACTAGAACCACGATGATTTATTTAATAAAACCTTCAAACTAAGCCCAAAGATTCTCGGAGTAAGAACCGTTGTATCATCACTTATTCAATCAATAAATAGAATCAGTAAAAATCCAAAGAAAGGTTTATCCTTTGATCAAATATAGATAAAGAGTTTGAAAGAAGAAAAATCTTTCAATTTATACCTTCTAACTCTTTGAAATTTTTTGGAGTCCGATCACGAGATCTGAATATTCAGTATGAATCATAGTTCTAATACTTCGTAATCTATTTCATACATTCCGTGCTACAGATACTATAATAAATACCTGACGAGGTATAAAAGCATCTCTATTAAGACGACAGATACACTCTCTGTACTATCATATAGGATCAATTCTAACAAGTCGCACACTCATATTCCAGAAATACAGAAATAAATAAATTTCACGATCGAACTCTGAAAATAGACTAGAATAAAAAATCCGAGAGAAAAATGCTTCATTTTGTATTCAAAAGCTAGGCCTTATTGTTTCTTATAAATCTAATTCATTGAAATTCCATCTAGTAAAATGGAAGAATTATAAATCTCCAAAATAATAGATAGGAATACTGCAAATAGAGCCATTGCGATACCCATTAGAGGAGTGGTTCCCCATCCCGGAGCTACTTTACCATATTCGGAATTCAATGGTTTCAATAAATCCCCTACAACAGTTCGTCTTGGACCAGATCGAGAACCACCCTCCACGCTTTGTGTAGCCATAAATTGAATCCTATTTGTATTAATTGAGATCTGTTGACTTTGTATACCATTCCGTTGTAAATAAATGATCTTATCATAGATCCACTGTGGTCTTGAAATCATATAATAATGGAAACAGCAACCCTAGTCGCCATCTCTATATCTGGTTTACTTGTAAGTTTTACTGGGTATGCTTTATATACTGCTTTTGGGCAACCCTCTCAACAACTAAGAGATCCATTCGAGGAACACGGGGACTAAAAGAGCCTCCCAATATTGGGAGGCTCTTTACCTCTTTATTTCAATTAAGATATCAAAAAATCATTTTACCTTTTTAGTTTGAATTTTCGGCGGTTCTCGAAAAAAAATAGCGAAAAAAATTATTCCTAAAGTTGAGACTAAAAGGAATGTATAAACCAATGCTTCCATAAATTCAATTGTGGTTTACAATTATAGCTTTCATACCTGTTTATTTTGGAGCGTCTCCCGGATAAAAAAAGACCAAAATTCAAAGAAAAGGTGGCGATTCAAATTAAGATATCTACATACCCTATGGAAAATTACAAAAATAAAATAGAGGCAAAAACTAAGAGATCAAATATTGTATCAGACTACTTGTCTTTTTGTAGTTGGATCTCCGAGTTTTTGGAATGCTCCAAATTCCACTTGAGCATCTAAATCTGGATCAATCCCAGCAAAAACATCCCTGAACAAAGTTCGAGCACCATGCCAAATGTGTCCGAAGAAAAAGAGCAGAGCGAACGAAGCATGTCCAAAAGTAAACCAACCCCTTGGACTACTACGAAAAACACCATCGGATTTCAAAGTAGCACGATCTAATTCAAAAATTTCGCCTAATTGAGCACGTCTAGCATATTTTTTGACAGTAGCAGGATCACTATAACTGACTCCATTTAGTTCACCACCATAGAACTCAACAGTTACACCTACTTGTTCGACACTATATTTCGACTCTGCCCTTCGAAAAGGAACATCGGCTCTAACAATCCCATCTCCGTCTACCAAAACAACAGGAAATGTTTCAAAAAAAGTAGGCATACGGCGTACAAAAAGTTCACGCCCTTCTTTATCTCTAAAGATAGGATGTCCTAACCATCCAACAGCTATTCCATCCCCGTTGTCCATCGAACCTGCTCTGAACAATCCACCTTTTGCAGGATTATTGCCAATGTAATCATAAAAAGTTAATTTTTCGGGAATTTTAGACCAAGCTTCGGATAAATTTTGATTTTCGTCTAGCCCGGCACTAACTCTTCGATATATTTCTTGCTGGAAGTATCCTTGATCCCATTGATAACGAGTGGGACCAAATAATTCAATCGGGGTAGTTGCTGAACCATACCACATAGTTCCAGCAACAACAAACGCTGCAAAAAAGACAGCAGCGATACTACTGGAAAGGACAGTTTCAATATTTCCCATACGTAATCCTTTGTATAAACGTTGGGGCGGACGGACGCTAAGATGAAATAGGCCCGCCAATATGCCCAATGTACCCGCTGCAATATGATGAGAAGCTATTCCTCCCGGAACAAAGGGATCAAAACCTTCCACACCCCATGCTGGACTTACTGGTTGTACCTTTCCAGTTAATCCATAAGGATCGGAGACCCATATTCCAGGACCATACAATCCGGTTACATGAAAAGCGCCAAACCCAAAGCAAGCTACCCCTGAGAGAAATAAATGAATTCCAAAGATCTTGGGCAAATCCAAAGATGGTTTTCCTGTACGCTCATCAAAAAATATTTCTAGATCCCAATACACCCAATGCCAAATAGCTGCTAAGAAACACAAGCCAGAAAACACAATATGCGCCCCAGCCACACCTTCATAACTCCAAATACCCGGATTGCTTATAGTTACTCCTGTGATATTCCAACCACCCCACGAATTGGTTATTCCTAAACGAGTCATGAACGGTATAACGAACATACCTTGTCTCCACATCGGATCAAGAACGGGGTCAGAGGGATCAAAAACTGCTAATTCATATAGAGCCATCGAACCAGCCCAACCAGCAACCAACGCTGTATGCATTATATGGACAGACAGCAAACGACCGGGATCATTCAATACGACGGTATGAACACGATACCAAGGCAAACCCATGGAAATACCCCTTTATTCACGAAAAATAAACACTATGTAACTTTATTGCACTGGAAAAACTATGTTATGGATCTCCCTTTTTAAGTGGAGAAAGAATTACGATTTTTTTTTCTATTATTTTTTTTTTTAGTATTTTAGTAATAATATAACAATTCTGTTTGTAGGAACAAAAAAAAGAGAAGCAAATCTATTTTATACCCGATAAGTACCAATACGCAACGGGTAGCTGACTCCATTTTATATGAACGAACACATAGAAATTTGTTCATCATTCAAAGGACTTATTCGTAATAATTTGACTCTATTCGATTTGTCTTCCTTAATATTTTATATATTTCTTTTTTCTATTTTTATAAAATTTTTCTAAATTCTAAATAGAAATTCTAATAGAAATCCACGTATAAAATATTACAAAATTTACGAAAATATTAGTAAATTAGAAAGGTCAATATTCTTAAAACAAAAAATTCATTGTTACGTTTTCATCTCAAAGTGAAATAGAGTACTTAATCTTTTTTCTTTCATTTAATGCCTATTGGTGTCCCAAAAGTCCCTTTTCGACATCCTGGAGAAGACGATTCACTTTGGATTGACTTATAGTGCGACTTGTCAGATATATTGGGTCATACGGAATTCCCCCGTTCTCTCACCCGATTGAGATATCCCTCTGTTTCGCCCAAGAAAGATTGATTAAATCATCAAAAATTTGAAGCGTGAAGTGCAATCAAGTTCAATTAAATCTATGCTTTTGAGGTACTCAAATTAATATTATCAATTAGAATACTTTATGGTTGCCTTGTTTAGACCAACAAAATGAAATATCCAGACTCCGTTTAGCAAATCCAATTGGTAATATATCTATTATCATTACTACTTGTATCATATTCTATATTAGAAATTTTTTATAAATTTTGATTCGAACTGAAAATCATATTCAATCGAATAAAATAATATAATGAATACGTCAAATATTTGACAGAAACATTAAATGAATTAAAAAAAACGAAGTTGTAGTTGTAACAAAAAGACGCGGTATTAGAGCATTTGCCCTATATGTGCAAATAAAAATCGGGTAGATCTTTACTCGGAGTAGCGCACAAACCTAAAAGAATTGAAGAAGCCCACTCAGGAACAAGAGAATGCCATCGTGATTTGAATTCAATCACGATGAACGAATACATCAATAAGAAGTTAATTTGATAAGTTTAATTAATTTTTTTGTAAGTAAACGCGTCAAAACTCATCTTTCTTAAAAAATAGAAGAAAAGCCCCCGCATTCAAAATAAATATTCAAAATAAAGGTTAACAAAGTACTCACTATCAAAAAAAAGCAGGGCTAGAATCTAAACATTGATTCTTTTTTTTATTTTCGTTATTTTTGGTGAACCGTATGCATCAAAAGGTGCATGTACGGTTTCTAGAGGATAGAATTTTATCCTAATCAACCGACTTTATCGAGAAAGGTTACTTTTTTTAGGTCAAGGTGTTGATAGTGAGATCTCGAATCAACTTATTGGTCTTATGGTATATCTGAGTATAGAGAGCGAGACCAAAGATTTGTATTTGTTTATAAACTCTCCTGGCGGATGGGTAATACCCGGAGTAGCTATGTATGATACTATGCAATTTGTGCGACCAGATGTACAAACAATATGCATGGGATTAGCTGCTTCAATGGGATCTTTTATTCTGGTCGGAGGAAAAATTACCAAACGTTTAGCATTCCCTCATGCTTGGCGCCAATGGGTTTTTATTTGAAAGAAAAAAAACTATGCCTTCGCCATATGAAATATAAATATTAAGTAATAATAGCATGGCATTTCGAATTCGATATAGATATAAGAAATTTTTTTTAAACAGTAGATTATGTATCGAAAGAGTCGTATGGGATATTAAGGGCCTTTCTGATTTTATTCTATCAGGAACCTCTTTCAGCGTCACAAACATTTTTGTTTTCGCACCGGAGGGCTCTTAACACTATTTATGTTATGAAAGAGTACAAAAAAAAGGTTCTATTATTATTTAATATAATATTCTTTTTTTTTTTTTTCAACTAAAAAAAAAAAAGAAACTTTGGGATTGCTAAATCACTGATAAAATAAAGCAACGGGACCACCATAGTATTTTTGCTTTTTACCTCTTCCCAAGGAAAGGGTGGTTATTGGAGCATTTACTGATTTAAGCCTAGATTTTTTTCGATGAAAGGTAAAATAAAAGTGAATTCTAGTGTGAAGCCGTATGCAATGTACAAACAATAACAATGCCTGTACGGTTGTTCAATTCTATCGTCTTTTCTTATTCTTTTTTATCTCTTCCCGGACCCTTCTTATTTATTATATTTCTATTATTTATTATAATATTTATATTATGGGAGCTAGACTAAACCTTTTTTTCTTATATGATCAGGGTAATGATTCATCAACCTATTGCTGGTTTTTATCAGGCACAAATAGCAGAATTTGTCCTGGAAGCAGAAGAACTACTGAAACTGCGTGAAATCATCACAAGGATTTATGCACAAAGAACGGGAAAACCCTTATGGGTTGTATCCGAAGACATGGAAAGAGATGTTTTTATGTCAGCAACAGAAGCCCAAGCTCATGGAATTGTTGATCTTATAGCAGTTGCATAATAAATAGAAGAAATTTCATGCAAATCGCGATTTGATATTTTTTTTTACCGAAATTTCGATTTAATATTCTATTATTTAATATAGAAAAAATTCAGAATCATACGGTTACGATCGATCTAAACCAGCCCATTATGCATACGATTCAAAATGCCAACTATTAAACAACTTATTAGAAACACACGACAGCCAATTAGAAACGTTACCAAATCCCCCGCTCTTGGGGGATGTCCTCAGCGCCGAGGAACATGTACTAGGGTGTATGTGCGACTTGTTTAGATCATGAGCTTGGACAAAAGAGACAAAAGAAAGAAAAAATTTTTCCACTATCTGTGTCAGTACGGATGAATAGGATAGAATAGAAGAATGACTTTCATTATCTAAAAAAAAAAAGATCTATCACATTCGTCTATTGTGTATCAAATTTATGGTTTCATTGGTGCAAATTCAATCACCTCAATTTTCAATTTAAAACAAGAAAGAATTTCCCATTGGTAACAAATGATTATCCATTAAGCAGGGAAAATCTTATTAAAAGTTAACAGGCTGAAAATTTATGCCCCTACTCTTGCAAGAACGGACTAAGAGGGTCAACGAATTAGCTAATCCTCATAATTAAATACCGTTACTATAATAGATAGATTTCCTTGTGAAAGACCTATTACTGGAGAATTCATAGGTAGAGCAAAAGAATGTGAACTGTACACGTTAACAATAGCATTGATTCAATGATTAAATGCAGGAGGGGCTCCGGTGTATAGAGAAGACCTCACCGTTTAAGAAGTAACCATAGAAACTATGGAACCCACTATTTATCTATTTCTATTTACTGCTTATTTATTATATTTTTTTTTGTGTTTGAGACCTAATATCAATACAGTTTATTATTCTTATTTCGAGACGAAATGTCTCCAAAAAAAAAAAGAAAAAATCGTGGTTGGGAAGGTTATAGTAGCAAAAGCCGTTGGAATTATTATTTTATACATTGGAAAAATCCGTTTTGTTATTATAGAAAAGGGGAAAAAGAATAACTGAAAGAAAAGAAAGCAATTAGTTATTCATCAAAGTTTCGTGTACTCAATGACCAGAATTAGACGAGGATATATAGCCCGGAGACGTAGAACAAAAATTCGTTTATTCGTATCAAGCTTTCGCGGGGCTCATTCAAGACTTACTCGAAGTATTACTCAACAAAAAATAAGAGCTTTGGTTTCGGCCCATCGGGATAGAGATAGACAGAAAAGAACTTTTCGTAGTTTGTGGGTCACTCGGATAAATGCAATAATTCGCGAAAACGGGGTATCCTATAGTTATAGCAGATTTATAAATAATCTGTACAAGAGACAATTGCTTCTTAATCGTAAAATACTTGCACAAATAGCTATATTAAATAGGAATTGTCTTTATACGATTTCCAATGACATTAGAAAATAAGGAAATTGTAAGGAATCCATAGAATTTTTTACATGGAATTTCTTGAAAAGAAATTCCGGGAAGATAGAATAGAAATGAAGGTAGAATAGAAACTCGTACGATAAAATATGATGATAATATGATCAAGTAAAGTAGTCAAACTAAACAAAACATTCAATAAAAAAAAGTTTCTTCTCCCCCAATTCGTTTTTTTTCTTACGACACGAAAATAAAATTTTGATTTTCATTTTTTTTTTTGAACAAAACATCAATCTATGGTTCAATTCGAATTGGAATTGTGATCCCATTTCAATTTGAGTAAGCCTATTTTGCTTGCTGGTTCTAAGATCAGTAGTTAGAGTGACCAACTCGCTTTTTTTCAAATTGTTTTTCATTATTAAGAAAAGGTAACAAAGATAAAATACGAGCTTGTTTTATAGCAATAGTAATTAATCGTTGTTGTTTTAAACTCAATCTATTCACCCGTCTAGATAATATTTTTCCTTGTTCACTAATAAATCGACTAATTAAACTCATGTTTCTATAATCAATTCGATCCCCCGATTGGATCGGGGGCAAACGCTTACGAAAAGATCGCTTGGACTTAGGGAAAAGTCGTTTGGATTTATCCATGGTTTGTTTATTCCTTATTTCAAAAATCCTATTTCGTTCAATTGGATCAAAAATGATTTCGAATTCAGAAATAGGATTTGTTTTTTTTTTTTTTTATTTAATTTATATTTTATATATATATATTTATATATATATTGAATATTTATTATTTAATATTTATTGAATATTTATTATATTGAATATTTATTATTTAATTTAATATTTTTTTTGAATTATATTCAATTTTAATTAAATAATTAATATTTAATTATTTTCATTTTTATTATTTTATTTTTATTATTTTAATTATATATTTCTATTAATATAATAATATTGTATTTAATAGAATATTTTAATTAATAGACTATATTCCTATTCAATAGAATATATTTCTCTATTTATTTTAAATATTTATTTAAAATCTAGTTATTTCTATTTATCTATATATAGAAATAGATATAATTCGAATTTCGAATATATATTCGATAAGATTCTATAGGATTCTTTCTATACTATATTATTCTATACTTAATATCTTCTTTATATTATTGTCATCTTCCTTGAAAAGGTGACACGCAAGCGATAGATTCCATCTATTTCTTTATCTCCCCGTGAATTGTATGTTTGTAACAATAGGGACAGAATTTTCTCAATTCCAATCGACTGGGCGTATTGTGTCGATTCTTTTGCGTAATATATCTCGAAATGCCTGTTGATTTCTTATTAACACTCTTTCGAACACAACCGGTACATTCTAAAATAATCCTTACTCGAACATCTTTCCCCTTGGCCATAAACCTCCTTGGGATTTTGGGATTTTTTATTCATTCAACTCTTCTATTTTCCGATCTGAAGGAACGAAGAAAGGAAGGAAAAAGAAGTGAAGTTGCTAACTCGAAATCCAAATTATCAAAAATTTCATTGCAACTAATATAGTTCTAATTATATTAATAATAAGTAATACAAAGATTTTAAACTCTATCTCAATTAGAAGTTTCGATGAGAATCACAGTAATTCATTTAAGCGTCTTGTAGAATACTGTTACACTAACTACATTTCTAACTACCTTCTCTTAATTTTAATTTAATTGAAGTTACTTTCACTGGAAGCGCGGACCCCGAGTTCCGAGTTTTACTGAAGTTGAATCCACTTTCTTTTCTAACTTATTCAAATTAAATAAAAAAAAAGAGGAGGTGGGTAGTAATCACAGATATTTAATTGTATCTCTAATCTTCTTCACCCTCTCCCCCACGCGTTGATAACTAGAATGAAAAAAAAGGCAATGTTAATCCATCGGGGAAAAAACGATTGATCTCTATCAATAGGCCTGCTAAAGACGCAAACCATAGAGTACTTATTAACGGTGCCACGGATAGATATGTTTTTAGATCTCGCATTTTGAATCCTCCTTCTTTAATTGTTTCTTTATTGTAATAACTACTCTTTATTTTATTCTAATACATAATTCTAATAGATACAGAATCCGATTCTATGTAATTCAAGGCAACTTGCATTTGTTTTGTACACGGAATCTCTAATTAAAATTAAAAGAAAATGTACAACAATTTCATAGATAAGATTTTCCTTTTCTTAAACTTAAAAAAGAAAGCGACGACTTTTTTCTCGAGCATTAACGAAATTTGCGTAAGTTTCTTATTATATAATATATGATATGAGATCAAAAAGAAAAAATGATAATGGATATCAAAATGAAATAAAGTATGTGGAAAACAAAACAGGTATTCTTTACAATAACATTATAAATTAATTACAAAGGGATGTAGCGCAGCTTGGTAGCGCGTTTGTTTTGGGTACAAAATGTCACGGGTTCAAATCCTGTCATCCCTATCGATTACTTCGTCTCTGAGCAATAACAAAGGATCAATTGAGATTAATTAAAATTGAAAATGGGACATACTCTCAATTTTTAATATATATCATATTCTCTATATATAGTATAAGCATTCAAAATCTAGTAGAGGTAAAAAAAAAAGACTCTTTTTTACTTACAGTCTCCTTTTTTGTGATTGAGACAAGAAAGCGCTCTTAGTTCAGTTCGGTAGAACGTGGGTCTCCAAAACCCAATGTCGTAGGTTCAAATCCTACAGAGCGTGATTCTCTTTTTGGTTTGTTAGTTCAAAATTTATACGGAAAAATAGAAGTCTGAATTTGACCTCCTCCTTTCTTTAATCCGAAGAAGGTCAAAAAAAGCACGGTGTTAATTAATATTAATCAAAATTAATCAAAGGTCCAACTGATCACCACGTCTATATTGTAAATATGCAGTTACAAATAATCCCGCCAAAGTAATAGGAATTAGCCCCAAGACAATTCCAAAGAGCAAAACTTCAATCATTTCAATTTTTTTTTTTGAAAAAGAGAAAAAGAGAGGTAATATCTATCCTTAAATATTAAGCCATATTGACCAGAAATCTCAATAACCAAGAATTGGAAACGGACACGGTAAAGAACTAGAGACTAGGTGGAATACTACAGAAAATTTTTGTTTTGTTTTTATTTTTATAAACTGTTCATTCAATTAATTTCAAATAAGTCGTATCTTGCTCAGACCAATAAATAGAACTGAGGTTATAGTTAAAGCAGCTAGTAGAAAACCGAAAAAACTAGTTATAGTAGGCATGAAGGAGCTAAATAAACTTTTTTATACATATGCTTGTAAAGCAAAAGCACTTTCCTAAGTTCAATTTTTTGAAAGATAGGAGCATAAAGAAAAATACAAAATGAAAGAATAAGTTCAATTGATAATTTTTTTATTGATTTTTTTTATCAATCATTTATTAATCATTATAATAATAAATTTTCCACAGCACTAATAAAATAAGAGTGGTAGTGGTATAGATAGAAAAGGAAATTAATTTTTCATCTATACCATCTACTTAGACTTTCGTAATTCCGAATCAAATTAAGAGATTCATTAGTCAATTCTTGCGAAATAAAATAGAAAACAAATATTATTAATATTAGAATAAATATTCTAGATTACTATATTAGTAGAATTAGATAATTAGTTGAATATATTCTATTTATATTAAATTGAAATTGTATTATATTTATAGTTTTTATTATATTAAATTAAAAATTGAAACTCTATTTCTATTAAATAGATAAATTGAAATTCTATTCTATTTATAGTAAATTCTATTAATATTTAATTCTATTAAAATAATTAATATTAAAATATTTCTATTGAAAATTTCAAATTAAAATATTCAATTCTATTTTGAATTTTTTATTTGAAATTTTAACTAATTCTATTTTCAATTATATTACTTATTTATTATTCAAATTTTTTTTATTTTATTAAATAAAATGAAAAAAAAATTCTATTATTCTATATAATAAATATTAATTCTATTATTAATTAATTCTATTAAATTAGAAATTAATTAGATTATTAAAATGAAATTATTAATTATTAAATTAATTAACTTTGAAATTAATTAATTTAATAATAAGTTGAATAACTTAATTAATGAGTTAATAAGTAATAAAATAATTAACTTAAAACTTACTAACTAATAAAACCTGTGATGTAGAACTTCAGTCAAAAAAACTTTCGTTGAATAACTACGGAAATCACTCCAAAATAAAATTGGAAAATCATTTCTAATTTCTATTTGCATAGTTTATTTTATTCTTTTAGTTTATGTTTATTTAGTGTCTATTTACTATTTACTTGTATATTTGTATCAAATTTGTATGGTTTTTTAGATTTTCAAATGAAAATAAAAAAAAAAAGAAAAGGTATTCTAGTAAAAATAGTAAAAGGTCTTATAAAGAGGTCATGTGTAATTTGAATTTAACTTATTAAATTTATTACTTGATTCATTTACATAATATCCCGAATAAGATAAGAAGAAAAAAAAAAGTATCACACGACCAAATCGCTCGAAAAAAATCAAAATTTTCTTTTGTTTTTGTACAACTAGATCTTACGATTACTAATCGTGATTATCCTTTTGTAGATTTTCCATTTTTTTTCTTTCCGTATTCAAATCAAAAAAAACTTCTTTGGAATTAAGTGAGAAGAAAGACCTTTTTGATCGAATACATAAATATATTCATCACGAATATTGATTATTCCAATTTTTTTTTCGTTGTTCTCCCTCTTTCGTCGAATATTTCCTACTACGGGTACTTGTTAATGGATGACTAACCAATTCGTTAAAATGCAAAAAACAAGAAAAAAGTCTTCTTCTAGAACCAAAAAAAATTTGAGATTTAACATCTAATTGAATTACGGAAATATGATATGATAATCTTTTTCATGAATTATTGATTGTAACCCGTCGAAT